ACATATCCTGCCGGGAAGAGGGCGGAAGGATGATGAAAAAAGTCGGCGAAAACCCTTCTTGGCGCCTTTTAGCTCGGCGACCTGCTCGCTTAACTCCCGAATTTGCCTCAAAAGGAAGCTGTTCGAGACTGAAGGTGGAGGGGTTGCTTCCGGGGGTTCCTGGTCATAGTTGACCCGAGTGAGTCGAGAGGCATGGGAATAGGTAGGAGGGACCCATGACTGCTCTGCATGATCGGGGTGCTTGCCCTTCAAATTGACCGACTCCGGCATAAGATAAGCAGAGGGGTGTTCTGGGTGCCTGGGACAAAGAGGATGGTGGAGGGGGACGACAGGGTCCCGCCTCCGACTGCTTCTGCGCACACATGTTAGCCAAGTACTCGTTCTACTGCCTCAAACGAGCCATTTCTTCTCGCATTCGGATGAGCTCATCCTTCTCTGGTTGACCTTTCGGGACATCGTCATCCGACATCATCATCTCGGGGTACTGCTTGTTAGGGTCTTGCGCAAACTCTTGCTCTTGCGGATTCATCGTAAACTGGAGGGAAGGTGAGAAAACCTTTCGACGAATAGACCTCTAGTCGGTTCGAGGTCACTTCTTCAGGTCTCCTAGTCCTATGGAACGATTAAAACGGGGTCTCCAACTTCAACTGGTACGCCTGCCTATACACCTCTTGGACAAATGGCCCGTAAAGAGCAAAAAGTCCATCAACAGTGTGAGCAGGGTGCCGTGACTAGCAGGAGCTTCGGAGCCAACCTCCACAAAAATATGGAACAGGTCAACAACCAGCCTTTCTAGTTCGATTAGGTTCAGTGTGCCCCGGTGCAAGTGTGAGAATGAATCGATTACAGACCCCTAAAGATCAATCTCTTAGGGAGAACCTGCAAGACAAGGACACGTCAAGAAAGCAGCTAAACCAGATAAGCAAACCGCGAGCCAGAACAGCGAAAAAAAAAAGTCAAAAAAAAGAGGGCACGGGTCCCAAAAAGTGGTACAGGCAGTTAAAAAAGAAACTGTCTGGGCGCTGTTACTAACAGCGTCTTGTCTGCTTTCCATTTTCTTTTTTTGAAGAAACGTAATAGTAATAAAAGCCCCTTATCTAGTATAAGGCCCTCTGAAAAGCCTGAGTTAGAAAAAAGCCTATGAATACTTTTGAGCTTTTGAGTCTGAGTAATAAAGGTAATAAAGACGAAAATGGACGGTTAAACGTCGATGTTGTTTGTGAATACGAGCCTGAGAATGCAAAGCCTTCGTTCCTTTGTCAAAATTTCTGGGCGGAAACAGTGCCGAAAATCAGAGCGAATCGGAGCAAAAATGGAGTTTTTGAAACTGACAGCAGTAAGACGCAGTTGCTAACTGCGTGGTCGCTATTAGTAACTGCGCTGCTTTAGGGCACAGTTGTTAACTGCGTGGTCGCTGTTAGCAACTGCGCCTAGTCAGGCCACTGTTAGCAAGAGCGACGGTGCTCTTAGTAACTGCGGTATGACAGCAGGTTACTGGAATCAGGTCTTTTGACCGCCTATTACGTGACGGGGGGGACTCACTTTATACTAATCTTCCTCCCTCTTCTGCTGAGTTGTGTACCTTTTTTTCTGAGTGTTACTTACAGGGAGCTTTCAGGAGAGTGTAACGAAGTGCTTCCGCCCTTATGATATAAATTGCACGAGTGAAACGTCTTGTACTGAGTCAATTAGCTTTATTTGTCTAAGCGTGAGTTATATTTAGTTTGGTGTACGTGATTCTGAGTGTTACTGTAAGTGAGTTTTCAGTGTAGTGGAGCGAGTGCTTCGCTAAAGAAGCACGAGTGAAACGGCTTGAACAGCAGCAGCTTGTGTTCCTTAGGCAGCCCGGAGGGAACTTTCCTTCCTTAATGCCTAACTCCTGGGAGGCGCGAGTGTGTTAGTAGCTAGGTTGTTTTGGTAGAGGTAGTTACACGAAGTGCTTCCCTCCAGAAGCACGAGTGGAACGAGTGTGTAGGTGTTTTAGTCGCGTGAGGTCAGTGTGTTTAAGGCGCGTGGTAAGTGACGGGAGCGTTAGCGACCGGTTGGTTGCTAAGGTGAAGAAGGTCCTTTAAGGCGCAAGTGTAGGTAAGTGACGGTAGCGCGTTCCTAAGGTAAGGGACTTTTAGGTAAGGAGAGCGTAACGAAGTGCTTCCCTCCAGAAGCACGAGTGAAGCGAAGAAAGTGTGTTTAAGTGGAGTGGTTAGTTCCTCCGGAGGAGACTTTCTTGCTAATAATCTTCCTAACTCTTCGGAGTTGGGGTACGTGATTCTTAAACGTCGCTGAAAGTGACTTTAAGGCGAGTGTAGGTAATTGACACTCATAGGGTTACGGTTCACCGTGGCCGAGATGTCAGCTACAGCCAGGCCAAGAGTCTTGTGTCTTCACAAGGACACTCAAATCCAACCATCCGTCGATTGACCACATAATCGTCAGGGACTATCGATCATTATGATCAACCAAAGATCTTACCCGTCTACTAGTCGTATTATTGACGGAGAAG